TGGGGGGTTGAATACTCCGAGTCAACAGGGTTGGTTGGAAAGCCTCAGAAGAGCCGTGATAAAGAACAGCCTCGGAATAAGGAGCCCGAAGGGAAATCAAAGCGGGATATGGATCAAATCCTCCTCCCCCAAAATGTACCAAACTCAACATAGATGGATCAGCTGCTATGGGAGAGAGTGCAGGTGGTGGTATCCTGAGAAAGAGTTAAGGTCAAATTTTTTATTTTTTCCTTCTCTTCATTCTATCACAATGGTACTAACATGATGGCTGAGACTAGAGCTCTCAGAGATGGGTTCAAACTATGTTCTGATAAGGGCATCCAAGTGAATGACATCGAATCTGATTCCAAAGTTATGGTGGACTCCATCCTTGGTCTTATATCCACCCCTTGACATGTGCTTTACTTGATCAGAGAATGCATCAGCTTATTGTCTTCTGGCATGATGGTTTCTCACATCTATAGACAAGGCAACTCAATTGCAGACAGACTGGCTTCTCATGCTTACTCTCACAGGTCTGATTGCATCGTTGAAGCTGCTTCTTCTCTCTTGCAAACAAGCCTACTACAATGACAAGGAAGGCCTTTACTCTTATTCCTGTTCCCGGAATGCTTTCTTTCATCAAAGTCACGTAAGAAATAGAAAACGTACAACTCGTACAACTAAAGGCTTGTCAATTCTTGGTGTAATACTCACTCGAAAATGATGGGTGTCAGAATTTCTCACTTTTCAGGCAGTCTCATCCGTGTAAGAATTAGGAATTCCTCTTCCAACTCGTCCCAGAATGGGCGTTATGGCAAAGAACAAGAAGAAAACAAAAGGAGAAATTTGTCCAATAGTCACAAATGGTGCCTCCACAGGTTGACATCCGATCCAACCTAGTAGTAAGCGATCCGCCAAAAGCAACCAAAATATTCCTTGGTGAATCGGGCGAAAACTTGAACTACGTACATACATACTTTTAAAAAAAGGTAAAGCCAACAGACATATAAAAACTGGTGCTATTGCGGCTACACCTCCCGCTTTGTCAGGTATACTACGAAGAATGGCATGGATCGGTAGGAAATACCATTCCGGTACAATATGAGGCGGGGTGGGCATCGGATTAGCAGGTATATAATTGTCGGGATGCCCCAAAACATTAGGAGCATAAAAAAGAAAAATGGAAGAAAAGATAGCAAAAGCTACCCAACCTACTAGATCCTTTACATAAAAATAAGGGTAAGAAGCAATTTTATCCATCTCTGAATGTACACCCAATGGATTATTTGATCCATATTGATGCAATGCGGCCAGATGAAGAAGACTGGCGCCTACTAAAATAAAGGGGAGTAAATGATGAAGACTAAAAAAACGATTTAAGGTGGCATTGTCCACGGAGAAACCACCCCAAAGCCAAGTCACTATGGTATCTCCTACTACAGGTATGGCGCTAGCTAAGCTTGTAATTACTGTAGCCCCCCAAAAGCTCATCTGACCCCAAGGTGGTACGTATCCTATAAAAGCTGTCACAATCATTAATAGGAAGATTACAACTCCGACACACCGAACAAATTCCCTAGGACTGCTATAACTCGCATGATATAGACCACGAAAAATATGAAGGTGAACCACAATGAGAAACATACTTGCCCCATTAGCATGCATATAACGGAGCAACCAGCCCCCTTCAACATCTCTCATAATGTGTTCTACGCTGTTGAAAGCTAGATCCACATGAGGTGTGTAATGCATAGCTAAAAAAACGCCAGTCACTATCTGAATGACTAAACAAATACCAGCTAACGGACCGAACCCCCACCAATAACTAAGATTGCTCGGGGTTGGATAATCTATCAAATGCTGATTAAGTGTGGAGAATATAGGTTGTTTAAGAATCGATAATCGTTGGTTCCTTATAGTCATTTATTTTTATTTTTTAGTAAAGAGAACTCTGGTTCCCTCACCTTTTAGCGTTCTGGGGCCTTTATATAATATAAAAAAAAGATATCAAAATCTTTAAAGTACCCTTAGAGTAGGGCGAAAGAAAGTCAATATGAGATTTGCGTTGGTTTTTCCAACGAAACAGTGAAAGATGCTGTTTTATCCTTATCCATGGATGGAGGGAGTGGATGGGGTCGCATCCGGGTATACGCCGAATTGCCTACGTATCTTCTTCAAAAGAATCAGACCATTGTAGTTCAGTTAAAAAGACGTTTTAAAAAGCAATCAAAGATAAGATCGAAGAGAATGAGTCACAAGATGAAATGAAAATGAGTTCTCCTTCCAAACAGACTAGAAGACATAGTTGATTAGATCAAGAAACTTCAAAATTTCTTGGCATAACCAACTATTTTGTCCATGTAACATGACATCATAGTAGGCATCGCTCATATAGCTTGGGGTGGCTAGCGCTTCCTCCCCTATCACTGCCCGAACAAGGTCAGGCATGTCCCATTCGGGGGGTAATTGCTTATCGGCTATCACCACCCACTCCGCGTATTCATTGCAGATTCTCTCAAATAACCGCTCTAACTCAGGTGGAGCGCTTTGTGCGTCCGACCTAGTTGAAGAAAGAGTAGTAGAGGTACCACCTGAAGATAAAGAAAAACCCTCATCTACCAAAAATTCTAGATCACTTGGCGTAGGACTACCATAGAGTATCATTTTCAAATGATTTCTCATGAAAATTTTTTCATTCGCTCTGCTCGACACCGGGATCATGCCCGGCGCAAGACTTCCTTTTTTTTATGCAGGTTAAAAAGGCGTGGAACTCCTGCTGGAAGACTCGGCTGGTTTTTCCACCGAAAGTATAGAAGATAAGGTGTAAAATGTAAATCACTAGGTGTTGGATTCCCCTATAGTACCAGACTCTTGTTATTCATTACAGAATACTAGCTTCTATCGCTCCTTGCTCGCGGAGCAGCATACCGGAAAAAAAAGGAACCTTTCTCTCTCTTATCATACGCAATATCTCAATTGAAAGGGAATGTAATTCTCTCATTCAGCATGGTGCAGCTTACACGTTGATGAGCACAATGCAATTCACGTCACAGCCACTTTCTTGAACTATATTACGATATTTTTATTTTTTAGAAAGATTGTCTGTCCTAAGTGATCAAAGAAACTTCAGACCGATATGTCAGGCGAGCGTCGAGCAGTAAGCTTGGAGAGTAGAGTCGAGGTAAGGTCAGGAAGGATAGCGTACAAGTGAAGCCCACTAGAGAGAAGTTAGCTGGCGGGTTCTTGTTTTCCGATAGGAAGAGGAAGGAAAACGCTTTGCTTCGACCTGACCTTAAAGTGGATGAGAACACGAGGTTAGTAAATCAAGCAAGTTGACGGTCAGAGAGAAAATAAAAAACACGACTGATAGAAAGAGTAAGAGCGAGAGCTCCATCATAGATAGGGAAGCCCTTTCACAGAATCCGTAGATTCTCTCCCTAAGAGCGGAGCCACTTGACCAGAGAGATAGACGATGTTTGCACGGGTACCCCTTGAATCAATGCATTAATTTGACGTCGGGGCTAAACCTCTTTTTGTTTGGCCCATGAGGATACTTTCACTATACTTGCTCTTCTTGCCTGCTCCTCCGTCTTCCGCTTGTCACGAAAGATTATGCCTTGAAGAATGAACGACTGAAAGATCAAACTCCAGTGCGCTCCTGGAAACTAGAATGCGGCGAGTTCAAGCCTTAGCGCAAGATTCCTAAAGGCGCAAGCACTTCCTTCTTTCTCAGGGAGTGGATTCTTCCTCTCCCGAGTTGAGTTAAGATTCGACTAAGATGGTAAAGGATGTTAATGTCACCATCGAAATGGAAACCACTGAAACGTCTGGATATTCCCTCGTTTCGTCTATCTAGCTGACAGCTGTAATTGGATTGATCCCTTTTCATCTTGGAATCCCACCGGAGTGAGTAGACACGGATGCACTACTCTTCCGTCCTCTTCTTCCTATGGATGCTCTTCTAGCCCTTCTTTCACTTAGATGGATCCGCTTAGCACTTGCTTGCCAGGAGCTTCACCTTCGAAGAGAGATTTGGGAGGCAAGATGGATTATTGAGAAAGGGGCGAGATGGAGAATAGGGAATGGAAGGAGAGGGCTAAGACAAGGATCAGGATGTGAAGTGAAGGTCAACAAGTCTTTCTAATTGAGAGTTCAAAAGGCAGAAATCTTAGAACCTTCACCTTGGACGGCAGTTCACTAGCTTAGTGTCAGCCCCAGGCCAGGGATCACAGTCGAGATCAAGCAGGAGCGATTCACCTGATCGACATTAAGAGTTCGCTCTCCAAACAGCTCCACTCCGCTATTACCTTACTATACCATACTATGCTATGATAAGAAGAAGGATGCAATCGCTTTCTTCTTTATACTGATTTCTATTAGGGGCTCGTGTTCTAAGGATCCGGGTTCTACTAGGGATCCGTGCTCTAAGTACCTGTACTAAGTTAGGGCTCCGTCTAGATTAGGTTCAGAAGAGTTGGAGGAGTTGAAAGATCTGCCGAATAGACATTCTCCCTCTTCTTAATTAGCTAAATTCCTGGGATCGCTTTTGGTTGGCCTTTGTGATGGGTTAGGTCAGGCGGGCTAGAACCTAAGATAGAAGGGAAGCGTGAGGTCCCTTTCCTGATGTGGTTGGGGGAGCTATGGAACCACTTGTTGGCATTGGCTTCTTGGATCAGTCCCTCATCTTTCTGAAGTGAAGTCGGCAACGAGGTTTATCCGTTTGCTCTTCATTAGCGAGAGAGATAGAGATGGGATACGGAGGCAGCCTCACAAAAAGAACTGGGTCTTGGGAATGAGGGCTTGCCCACATTAACATTCTTTGGTCGAGTTGAGGACAAGTCCAATAAGCAAGAAGGCTCACAAGCAAGCTCCCAACGCAGAAGGGAAAGGCCCACATCGATTGAATGGGTTGCATTCTCAGCTCCTAAAGATCTCAAGCAATGGATACGATTTCATCCAGCTAATGAGAAGGCAAAGGAGGCTTTCTCAATCTGTCTTTGCTTTAGCCTCATTCCTAGCTCTTATAGGCATCGCTCGCTAAGACAAAGTCATAGATTACGATCTATTTAAAGAACTAGGCGATCACCTTCTTCTTTCTTCTTTTTAGTAAGAGATTCGTGAGTTTCAGGCTTCCTAGAATAAGATACTATACTCAATGTCAGATTAACTCGTTCTCCGTCCTAATGCAATACTTTGGCATGACACCTGAAAGGGATAGCTTACGATAGTTCCAGAAAGGGATAGAACCTGGACTGGAATAAGAGAAAGGCGGATCAAAGTGCAATTCATGAGAATGTTAATGCTTTTTGGGCAGGATGAGGTGAAAGAAGAAGACATGGCAAAGTGAGGTGGACAAGGGCCGACACCAACCCAAGCGGTAAGACATAAGATATCTCGACTCCTCACATGCGATCCATGGCACGCGAGTCTCCAAGAGAGAGAAGCACCCGATCCCACTCATGATTAGAATAATAGAATAAGTCAAAAGCGGGTCTCAATCTTGGCTCAGGAACTCCCGGATCCTTCTTTCCGCTTTAGGTAACGCGGTAGGCTTGAAACGAGACTCTACTTCTATTACAGGACTTCTTCCAACAGACTTGCCAGTGACCGGTCCCTTCCATTCCTTTGTTCTATTACCTTCGATATCACGTCCAGGATTCCTCTGTCTGTTTTGTGTTGAATTGGTTGAGTCCAGCTATCGACGCAGGGGAAAGGGAAGCAAGTAAGCCATAGAGTCAGGCATAAAGCTAGGCCAGCTGGGGTAAGTGGCCCAGGAAGCTACTGTTACCCGTGGAGTTGAGACTGCTTATCGGGAATCCGCCGTGGGAATAAAGGAAGACTGCTTTTTTTTTATTGGGACCAGCTGCGCTTACCTTGCTTAGCCATTGAAGAACAGACCCATTTTATTAACAATAAGCGTTTTTTACTCATACACATTGCGATTGTGTCTCCTAATCGAAATTTTAGTTAAGGTTTGTGGAGAAACAGTCTTTACCTATGGTTTCGTGACCCTAGTACTCATCGCGGTCGGTTTCATTATTTAGAATTCCCATAGGAATTGGAAACTAATCCGAGAAATATTGGAATATAACAAAAAGTTAGGAGTTAGTATGGGTTGTGCCTTTGGATGGTTGGGCATTCAAATTAGTCCTTGGAATAAACCGGAAGGAAAGGATCGACCAAAGGAGTAGCTATTGAGCTGTGGAATGTGCTGGTAAGGGCGAGTCCGGATGTAGTCTTCATTAGTTTTTTGTCCGAGGAGGAACCGGGTTACCAAAACTCACGACATTAAGAATGTGGTAGTTCTTTGAATGCAAGAGGTGTTGGTTCGAATCCAACTCGTGAGAAGGAATCCATGCACAAAGCAAAGGCATCAGGAAGAGGGGCGTAGCAAGAAATCCTTTAACAGCAGCAAAGACTTCGGAATGGAAACCTTATCTTAATAGGAAGTGGACAAGAATCATCGCTCCAAGAGAAGCAGACAATAGCCACTATCCCTGATTCCATGCAAGTGCTATAATCCGATCTGACTCCTCACGCTGGCAAGGAAAGAAATGACATAAAGGGAGGTCCTAACTGAATGAATTGAGGTTGAGTAAAAGCCATTCGCTTGAGAACAATTCTGCGATTGGAATTAGATCTGGGATTGGGATCTTAGGGCACTGAGAACCTACTGTATAGTACATTCAAGAGTACTCCTCATAAAAAATGTACAGAATAAAAGGCACACCCTATTCAAGGCCATGATGGTCACTCTCCCCGCGCTCTACTACAGGAAAGCTAGCCTGGTTGATCCACTACACGCTAAGAAGCAAGTCTCGACTAACTAAGTAAATCCGGGTTAGACTGAAAGTGACCAGAAATTGAAATCTTCTTTCACAGACTAGCGATAGTTAAAAAGAGCGAAGCATAGCCGTGTTTAAGCCGAAGTGATTCCCGTGTTTACTGAGCTATATCTCTATCTATTAGTTAGCCGGCTTAAAGAGTTTAGACTCACGATACCGAGAAAGCAAGCCGATCATAGACGGAGGTTTAAGCTTGAAGTGAAGTGTCCGACCTAAGGTGAATCAGATGTTCGAAGGAGACTGTTCATGAACATGGATTGTTGGTATACCTGCACAATAGCTTTCTCTACAAGCCTACAAGCTTAGCTTTGGCTTAGCTTCCAACTAAGGCTAAGGGCATGGCATGTTCCCAAGCTAACTCTTGATAACCTCTGTTCACGCTCACGATGTTACTAGCACGGCTCAGCTTCTTTCCATGCTAGGTGAACTAAGCACAGGAGAAGCCTACAGGAAAGGAGATCTCGCTCTTTCCTTTCACCGGTCGGGATGTGCATCCTATCCTATAATAAGCAACTGGATGTTTCCAGCTTGGGACTTAGAGTAAGCAGGAAGCGTACTTGTTAAGAGTAGGGGCGCTATTGCTGAGTGAGTGTTAATCCTACTCGAAAGGGAGTGATCGCACTACTAGTCGTAGGGCGCGAAACGGTCTAACAATAAGGTTGGAGGGAGTGAGACTTCCTATGTTAGCAATAACCGCTGCAAGAGTGAGCGCAGCTATTTCATCCGGTCTGTCTGTAGTAACCAATTCCTTTCCTGCGGTCTGTCTCTCAGTCTGTCCTCTCATTCCAGGCAAGCAAGGAAGGCAGTTCGGTAGCTCTCCAACGGGCAAGTCAGTCCCAAGAGTGAAAGGGTGTGAACATTTAGGGCAAATACTTTATTGTATTGTACGAGATTAGTTGAGAGCTTATTCGCTAACATCCTCATCTGGAAGAGTTCGTTCTGTGCCACCTCTTCTGTGAAAAAGGCTTGCGCTCCTATAGGGCACATCCCGAGGGGCGTTCCATGATTGACTGAAAACGGGCAAATATTGTATGATAAAGCACTCTCTCTCCTTTCTTTCCCTGGCTCGTTTGCTTCTTTCTCTCCTCATTCGTGCATCTAGGAGAACGAAACGGCTACCTCTTGACTTTCAACCTACGACCGAAGTCAAGGACTTGACTGGACTGATCGCACTGATTGGATTCAAGACATACTGAAAATTCCTTTGAAGCTCAAAGTAAGAAAAATCTAATTATGAAATTACGTAAAAGAAGAAAAAGCTAATCTATCAGTAGGCCAACCAATCAAGATAGTTTGCTTTTTAGAAAGCGGAAGGCCCCAAGAGATCTCCAATAGTGCACCGAAATGGGGCCGGAGAGCCAGTAACCTCGTTCGCCTAAGATCGAAATCATCTGTGATTGAGACTATTATCAAACTCTGTAAGGCTAGCTATATGCTTAACACATGCATTTCGAAAGGTCTGAGACCAGAGTCTATCTGGGTGATGACTTCGGAAGATTCACTTTTTTAAGGGAGAAATTTTCTGTTACCTTTCTGTATCTACTCAATTAGACTCAGACAGAATAAAGAGTCACTTCGTCCCTCTCCCTTCGGTAAAGACTTAGTAAGCACAAAAGAGAGAAGAAAAGGATCTAAGACAGAAGCCTACAAAGAAAAGTCCCAAACAAATAGGTGCCAAAGCAAGACTAGAGGAAGACTCTTTCACTGTATGAATGATTGCCTCAACGCAACTCAAGAGGGGAAGAGAGGTTGAAAGCTTGAAACAAAGAAAGGGAAATGATAGTTTAAGATTTACCGTAGGAGATATTTCATTCTTAGTGTCAGGGAATTGACTTCCATCCGATTAAAAGAAAGAAAGACTTTAAGGAGTCACTTTCATACAATCTTAATTTGGAGATTTGTGGGAATCTCAACCAACCCTCTCGCTTTGACTCGAGGCACTTTCTTTCTTCCCTATCCTCAACAACTGGTGGAATATCCCTTTCAGTCTCGCATCTTCGCCCCTCAGACTGAGCAGCATTACCGGATTGTCCTTCCTCGCTCTCCCAGATAATCTTTTACCGGAACATCGGTTGCAACTAGAAGCCGAGCCGAGCTTTTCCTCCCCTAGATTTGCCCTGGCTTATTGACTAGAAGGATAGGAATGCGTTGAAAGAATTTTATAACATAAGGGAGCAACTAGAAGAACTATTTCCTTTTTCTTGCCCTCTGGGAGTCTTGCCCGAGTGAAACTCATACCTCTTTGTCGAGCTTCTAGCAGCTGTTCTATTGTCTGCTTCCGCTACTTATTATGTGCTCCTATCCTTTATAGTCGAGCAGTTTTCCGCGCCTCTCCTTGAAAGTGAGTTGTAGAACGAGAGACTTTATCTGAGCGAACGAAGTGAGAACTAGAGCTGAAGAAGCCAAGGCTATGAAAGTTTGCTAGGATTAATGTGTCGAGACCCGAGGATAGGATAACCGGTTGAGGTCAGGCCGTGGGGATCCTGTGCCTTTTATACCTAGTCGCGCGGCGGTAAGGCTTGCTGTCGAGTGTGCTGGCAGGTTCTTTGATGACTAGCTTGAAAAAGCATGGGACGGGGAGGCTAGTACGGGACGGAGAGAAAGTCAGGTACGGTTACGAAAGAAGACGATCTAACCTCAGTGAGCAGACGATTTGCTGCCATTTTCTCTTTCCTGATAAAAGATTAGGCCTATTCAAAGAAAGCAAGGCGGGCTACTCTATCTGAATCGGAACCTTGGCTAGGGCTATCTAGAGACTATGGCTGTCTAGAGTAGAGTCGAGGGTATGGGGTTACGGGTCTAGAACCATTGTCGTATGGTGAAAGTGCAATGCCTTCGAAGCCGGTAAGCAGTCCGGAATCATTCCAGGCTTTCGATCTAGTCCAATCGTCTAAGTAAACGGCTTTTCTTTTAGCCTTTTTAATTGAAACCCCGGAAAAAGAAAGACGCTTTCCCTCATCGAGTTCAGTTCCTGGCCTTGTTGGGTCACTTCACCATCTACAAGCTCCGTCTTTCGGACTAATGGTTGAAAAGCGAGTGAATCTTCTTCTTCTTGAAGGCTGTCTTCCCATTCCCCTATCATCTTAGTCAGCGGAAATGCTTTCGATTCCATCCTAGCTGTCCAATCGTCTTCCCGGTCCTGAACGACACAGCAAGAAGGCGAACTCTTTCTA